AATTGCACGTTTGTTATGTTTCCGGCATAACTCTCATCAACTAGTACTATATCTAATATGAAGCTTTAGTTATTTCTTTAATTTTAAGAGTAATTCATCCAATTAGTTAGAAAAACTCTACTCCCAATGCCATGTTTTTACATGCATTTTTTAAAGGCTCTTTCAGTTATGTTCGTAAAAAATCACGTAGTACACCAAAATATATGTGTTATGATTCAAGCCTAAGTTAAAAAAACTCAGATTTGAACCACAGGTTTTAAACAATCTTGTTTTTTTGAACATGAAGAAATAATGAAGCCATTGCAATTGCCGGAAATACTAGGCCTATTAAAGGCACAAGAATAGAGGGAAAAAAATTAATAGTTGTCATAGAATGGATACCTCGGTCTACTATAGATTGTACCTGTTTGTTATATATATTTATATTTTTTTTATTAAGTATATAGTATATTAAGTAAATAATTATATCTAATTATATCTATTTTATATGACGTGAATATAGTATCTAAAAGAATGTAGAACTGAAAAAATAGGCTTTCTACAGCTATATTAATCTAATAATAGAATTTTGTCTCTTTCATCTTTTTTTATTCTGAGAAAAAAATTTTTGGACACAACGAATTGATTTTATTTATTTTTTACAGGAAAAAAAGCGTGCAGTTGAAATAACTCACTTAGAACGTCTTTTAAAAGATTACGCGGTACGATTGGATCAAATAAACCCTTATAGAATAAATTTTCGGCTGCTTGTGAACCCTCGGGTACTGTTTTATTCAATGTTTGTTCAATTACTCTTTTACCCGCAAATGCAATGTAGGCGTTGGGTTCGGCAATAATGATATCCCCCAACATACCAAAACTTGCCGTTACCCCACCTGTAGTAGGAGATGTAAGAATTGATACATAAAATAACCTTTGATTTGATTGATAATCATATAAAACAGATGATATTTTGGCCATTTGCATTAAGCTCAAGCTTCCTTCTTGCATGCGTGCTCCTCCAGAAGCACATACTATAATAAGGGGTAGTAATTTATTACTAGCATATTCAATCAATCGGGTTATTTTTTCCCCGACTACCGATCCCATACTACCTCCCATAAACTCAAAATCCATAACCCCAATTGCAAAAGGAATACCGTTTAGTTGACCTATACCTGTTTGAACAGCTTCAGTTAACCCTGTCTGTCTTTGATAAGAATCAATACGATCTTTATAAGGTTCCTCTCCTGAATGAAATTCAAGGGGATCCACAGAAACCATATCTTCATTCCTAGGATTCCAAGTCCCCGGATCAACCAGAAGTTGAATTCTATCTAAACTACTCATTTTCAAATGATATCCACATTGTTCACAAATATTCAGGTGGATGTTTGTGAACAATTTTTTAAAATTTAAGAAATAACAATTTTCGCATTGAACCCACAAATCCCTACTTTTTTGGGTTACATCAAGATTTTCTTTTCTAGTTAAATTACTATCATTTGTGATAGTTCTAAAATTTCTATTTTCACTCAAAATGTAACTCAAAATAGAATTATCACTACCGCTTAGAATGGAACTCCTAATATGGATTTGAGAATAAAGAAAATTGTCAATGCAATTATTAATGTGATAATTCCAACTATATATGTATGTAATATCATACGTGTAACGATCATTATAGGTATGACCACTGGTAGGCGGCCTCGAGTTCAGAAAACTCGAATTCCCAAAATTCGAAAAATCATGGTCATTGTCATTGTCATTGTCAATCTCAAAAATTTGCTTTTCAATATCAAAATATATGGAATAACTATCCCCTTTACTATCGATAAGTAAAAAAGTAGTATCAGGGATGCAATTCTGAATATCCATGACACGAAATAAATGATCAACATTACTGTACCTAAGCCGGTAACTCTTTCGCCAACTCTGACTCTTTTTTTCTATATTATTTACACTCGAATCTTCCCTTTTCCTGGTATTTTCAATAGGACAAAGACTACGCGTTAATTTACTTAATCCACACCCGTGTTCTAACTCTTTTTTAGACAACATCGACTTGAACCACCATTTTTTCATAGAGCTTTCTTGCCCCCTATTTGTATGAAACTAAAATAGATGAATAGTCATTTGATCAAAATTAATTTCATTCCTATCAGAATAAGTATATAAATTTCATTTTGTATTGTAAGAATCCAAGGTATCAGATCATTGTATATGATAGACCTTTTCAATAAATCAATATCAATAAAGAATAAAAAGGTTAGAGTTTCCCATGCTGTTCAAAAGACGGAACTATAACTCTAGCGTCTCCTTTAGTTTTATAAAATGACGAAGTAGAATATTTCTATTCCAATACGGAACGAAAAGGACAATATACAAGATGGATAGAAGAAGTTCTTAGACTTGACGTGATATCTACAGTCATGGTCCGAACCAATAAAATCTATTATATAAGAATATAAAAATTCTGCCAATCTTATACAAGATTCGATTTTTAGTTAAGATCTTGTTT